TTAAAAATAAGCTAAATAAAGCTTTTGGGTTCATACCCCAAATATAAAGGAAATACCTTTTTTTTAAATAATAAAGTGCCTGATAAAAAGGATTATTCTGATAGGATAAATTATGTAATTATTTTACCTTTATTATTTATATTTTTTAGAATTAAACTAAATCTAATAATATCAAAAATTATTGTGCATCTTACACTAAAATATATTTATTATATAAAATTAAATTTTTAATTTAATTATGAAATAATTTTCTTTTTTATATTTTATTTTTATTAAATTCTAATAAAATATTTTTTATTTTTATTTTATTTTTTAGAACCTTAATTTCAATTTCTTCTAATTCTTGATTAGGATGTTGAATTGGATTAGAAATTAATTTACTTAGATTTATCCCCCTTATTTCTAAAACAAATAATTTACTTAATTCAGAAACATCATTAAAATATTTTTTAACTCAATCAATTGCATCAATTAATTTTTTAATTTCAATCATATTATTATTAATTTTTATAAAAAATTTTGAAATTAATTTTATTTTTTCAGCTTTAATTAATTCATCATTATTAATAAAAATAGGATCAGTACCTTTTCATTTTTGATTTCCTAATATTATAGAAGGATTATCATGATTAAATTGTTTTATTTTAATAACATGACAAAAAATTGCCCCTATAATTATTTTATCATATTATATAAATAATAATTTTATTATATTTATTTTATTAATAAATGTTATTATTGGAGCTATTGGAGGATTTAATCAATTATCTTTACGAAAATTATTAGCTTTTTCTTCTATTAATAATTTAGGATGACTTTTATTATCATTATTAATCAGAGAAAATTTATGATTAATATATATATTTATATATTCATTTTTAATTTCAATTATGTGTTTATTATTTTATATATTAAATATTTTTTATTTAAATCAATTATATAATTATAATATAAATTTTATTATAAAAATTTCTATTTTAATTAATTTTATATCATTAGGAGGACTACCTCCTTTTATTGGATTTTTTCCAAAATGAATTATTATTAATTTCTTAATAAATTTTAATTTATTTATTATTTGTTTTATTTTTATTATAATAAGATTAATTATATTATTTTTATATATTCGAATTATTTATTCATCATTTATATTTTTTAACTTTAAAATAAAATGATTTAAAACATTTATTAATAATAAAATTATTATTTTTATTAATATATTTAATTTTATTTCTTTATTAGGAATAATTCTTAGAACTATATTTTTTTTATAAGGTTTTAAGTTAAATAAAACTAATAATCTTCAAAATTATTTATAAAGAATGTTTCTTTAAGCCTTAGTATATTATACAACTTAAAATTTGCAATTTTATATCTATTTTTTGACTATAAAGCCTAATAAAAGAGATTTATTCTCGTTAATAAATTTACAATTTATCGCTTAAACTCAGCCATTTTATTTTTATTAGCGAAAATGACTTTTTTCTACAAATCATAAAGATATTGGAACTTTATATTTTATTTTTGGAATTTGAGCTGGAATATTAGGAACATCTTTAAGAATTTTAATTCGAATAGAATTAGGAACTCCAGGATCTTTAATTGGAGATGATCAAATTTATAATACTATTGTAACAGCTCATGCTTTTATTATAATTTTTTTTATAGTTATACCTATTATAATTGGAGGATTTGGAAATTGATTAGTACCATTAATATTAGGAGCTCCAGATATAGCATTTCCACGAATAAATAATATAAGATTTTGATTATTACCTCCTTCATTAATATTATTAATTTCAAGTAGAATTGTAGAAAATGGTGCAGGAACAGGATGAACAGTTTACCCCCCACTATCATCTAATATTGCACATGGAGGATCATCAGTTGATTTAGCTATTTTTTCTCTCCATTTAGCTGGAATTTCATCAATCTTAGGAGCTATTAATTTTATTACAACTATTATTAATATACGAATTAATAATTTATCATTTGATCAAATATCATTATTTATTTGATCTGTAGGTATTACAGCCTTATTATTATTATTATCATTACCAGTATTAGCTGGAGCTATTACTATATTATTAACTGACCGAAATTTAAATACATCATTTTTTGATCCTGCTGGAGGAGGAGATCCAATTTTATATCAACATTTATTTTGATTTTTTGGACATCCAGAAGTTTATATTTTAATTTTACCAGGATTTGGTATTATCTCTCATATTATTTCACAAGAAAGAGGTAAAAAGGAAACTTTTGGATCTTTAGGAATAATTTATGCAATATTAGCTATTGGATTATTAGGATTTATTGTTTGAGCTCATCATATATTTACAGTAGGAATAGATATTGATACTCGAGCTTATTTTACATCTGCTACTATAATTATTGCAGTACCTACTGGAATTAAAATTTTCAGATGATTAGCTACTATTTATGGAACTCAAATTAATTATAGACCTTCTATATTATGAAGATTAGGATTTATTTTTTTATTTACTGTAGGAGGTTTAACAGGTGTAATTCTAGCTAATTCATCAATTGATATTACATTACATGATACTTATTATGTAGTAGCACATTTTCATTATGTTTTATCTATAGGAGCAGTATTTGCTATTTTTGGTGGATTTATTCATTGATATCCATTATTTACAGGATTATCAATAAATCCTTATTATTTAAAAATTCAATTTATTATTATATTTATTGGAGTAAATTTAACTTTTTTTCCACAACATTTTTTAGGGTTAGCAGGAATACCTCGACGATATTCTGATTATCCAGATAGATTTTTATCTTGAAATATTTTATCTTCTATTGGATCTTATATATCTTTAATTTCTATACTTTTTATAATATTAATTATTTGAGAATCAATAATTAATCAACGTATAATTTTATTTTCATTAAACATATCTTCATCTATTGAATGATTCCAGAATACTCCTCCATCAGAACATTCTTATAATGAATTACCTATTTTAAGTAACTTCTAATATGGCAGATTATATGTAATGAATTTAAAATTCATTTATAAAGGATTATCCTTTTTTTAGAATATGGCAACTTGATCTAATTTTAATTTTCAAAATAGAGTTTCACCTTTAATAGAACAAATTATTTTTTTTCATGATCACTCATTAATTATTTTAATTATAATTAATGTATTAGTATGTTACATAATATTAAGTATATTTTTTAACAAATTTATTAATCGATTTTTTTTAGAAAATCAAATAATTGAATTAATTTGAACAATCTTACCAGCTATCACTTTAATTTTTATTGCTTTACCATCTTTACGTTTATTATATTTATTAGATGAATTAAATAATCCTTTAATTACTATTAAATCAATTGGTCACCAATGATATTGAAGATATGAATATTCAGATTTTAAAAATATTGAATTTGATTCTTATATAATTCAAGAAATAGATAATATAAATAATTTTCGTTTATTAGATGTTGATAATCGAATTATTATTCCTATAAATAATAATATTCGAATATTAGTAACTGCTACTGATGTAATTCATTCATGAACTGTTCCTTCACTTGGTGTAAAAGTTGATGCTAATCCAGGTCGTTTAAATCAAATAAGATTTTTTATTAATCGACCTGGAATTTTTTTTGGTCAATGTTCTGAAATTTGCGGAGCAAATCATAGATTTATACCAATTATAATTGAAAGAATTTCAATAAATAATTTCATTAATTGAATTAATAATTATTCATTAGATGACTGAAAGCAAGTAATGGTCTCTTAAACCAAAATATAGTAAATTAGCAATTACTTCTAATGAATATATATATATATATATATATATATATATAAAAAAAAAGAATTAGTTAAATTTATAACATAAATATGTCAAATTTAAATTATTATTTAAATAATATTCTTTTATTCCTCAAATAATACCAATTAATTGAATTTTCTCATTTTTATTTTTTATTCTAATTTTTATTTTATTTAATATTTTTAATTATTATATTTTTTCTTATAAAAATATTAGAATTAATAATATAAATAAAAATTTTTTTAAAAAAAAAATTCTTTATTGAAAATGATAAGTAATTTATTTTCAATTTTTGATCCAAGAACTAATATTTTTAATTTATCTTTAAATTGATTAAGAACATTTATTGGAATTATATTTTTACCTTTATCTTATTGATTTATTCCTAATCGACATTATGTATTATGAAATTTTATTATTAATAAATTACATAATGAATTTAAAACTTTACTTGGAAAAAAAAGAATTAGTTAAATTTATAACATAAATATGTCAAATTTAAATTATTATTTAAATAATATTCTTTTATTCCTCAAATAATACCAATTAATTGAATTTTCTCATTTTTATTTTTTATTCTAATTTTTATTTTATTTAATATTTTTAATTATTATATTTTTTCTTATAAAAATATTAGAATTAATAATATAAATAAAAATTTTTTTAAAAAAAAAATTCTTTATTGAAAATGATAAGTAATTTATTTTCAATTTTTGATCCAAGAACTAATATTTTTAATTTATCTTTAAATTGATTAAGAACATTTATTGGAATTATATTTTTACCTTTATCTTATTGATTTATTCCTAATCGACATTATGTATTATGAAATTTTATTATTAATAAATTACATAATGAATTTAAAACTTTACTTGGAATTAATAGATTTAATGGATCAACATTTATTTTTATTTCATTATTTTCATTTATTTTATTTAATAATTTTTTAGGTTTATTTCCTTATATTTTTACAAGTACTAGTCATTTAACTATCTCATTATCAATTTCATTAACTTTATGATTAAGATTTATAATTTATGGATGAATTAATAATACTCAACATATACTTATTCACTTAATTCCTCAAGGAACTCCATCTATTTTAATACCATTTATAGTATTAATTGAAACTATTAGTAATATTATTCGACCAGGAACATTAGCAGTACGTTTAACTGCTAATATAATTGCTGGACATTTATTATTAACTTTATTAAGAAGAAGAAGAAATAATTTAAATAATTATTTATTAATTTTATTAATTTTTATTCAAATTTTATTATTAACATTAGAATCAGCTGTTGCAATTATTCAATCATATGTAATTTCTATTTTAAGTACTCTTTATTCTAGTGAAATTAATTAATTAATGTCAATACATCATAATCATCCTTATCATTTAGTAGATTATAGACCATGACCTTTAACTAGAGCAATTGGATCATTAACATTAGTCACTGGATTAATTAAATGATTCCATAATTTTAATCTAAATATTTTTATATTAGGTTATTTAATTATTATCTTATCTATATATCAATGATGACGAGATATTTACCGAGAAGGTACATTTCAAGGTAAACATACAATTTTAGTTTTAAAAGGACTTCGATGAGGAATAATTTTATTTATTATTTCAGAAATTTTTTTCTTTGTATCATTTTTCTGAGCATTTTTTCATAGTAGATTATCACCTAATATTGAAATTGGATCAAGTTGACCTCCATCTAATATTATTCCATTTAATCCATTTCAAATTCCATTATTAAATACAATTATTTTAATTTCATCAGGATTTACTGTAACATGAGCTCATCATTCTTTAATAGAAAATAATTATTCACAAACAACTCAAAGTTTATTTATTACTATTTTATTAGGAATTTATTTTTCAATTCTTCAAGCATATGAATATATTGAAGCACCATTTTCTATTGCTGATAGAATTTATGGATCAACATTTTTTATAGCAACAGGATTTCATGGAATTCATGTAATTATTGGAACAACATTCTTATTAATTTGTATTATTCGTCATATTAATAATCATTTTTCTATAAATCATCATTTTGGATTTGAAGCAGCTGCATGATATTGACATTTTGTTGATGTAGTATGATTATTTCTTTATATTTCTATTTATTGATGAGGAAATTAATTAATTGATTAATAATTTATTATTATTATTATTATTAATTTAATTATTACTATTATTTATATAATATATTTAGTATATTTGACTTCCAATCAAAAAGTTTAATTAATTTTTTAATATAAATAATTATTTTAATATTAAATTTATCTATTATTATTATTATATTATCTAATTTAATTATATTATTATCATCATTATTAAGAAAAAAAATAATTTGAGATCGAGAAAAATGTTCACCTTTTGAATGTGGATTTGATCCAATATCTTCTGCTCGAATTCCTTTTTCACTTCATTTTTTTTTAATTACAATAATTTTTTTAATTTTTGATGTTGAAATTGCATTAATTTTTCCTATTATTAAATTATTTAAAACAGTTAATTTTATTATTTGATCAAAAATTAGATTTTTTTTTATTTTAATATTATTATTAGGTTTATATCATGAATGAAATCAAAATATACTTAATTGAATTAATTAATTATTATATTTAGGATTTTAGTTTATTTAAAACATTTGATTTGCATTCAAAAATTATTGATTTCAATTTATCTTATAAATAAGAAGCAATTTTTGCATTTAATTTCGACTTAAAAGATAGAGATTTAATTCTCCTTATTTATTAATTGAAACCAAATTAGAGGTATATCACTGTTAATGATAAAATTGAATAAAAATTCCAATTAAATAGAAATATATAATAATTAAACTTCTAATTTAATTTATAGTGATTTATATCATTAATATTTCTATTTGAAATATTATTATTTAAGCTACTAACTTAATTTTAAGTGATTAATTTCATTTATATTTCTATATATATATATATATATATATATTTATATAGTTTAATTAAAACTTTACATTTTCATTGTAATATTAAAAATTTATTTTTTTTTTTATAAATAAAATTTTATTTAAAGACAAATTTATCACCCTAATATCTTCAATATTATACTCTTAATTTAAGCTATTTAAATAATTTTAATTTAATAAAATTATAAAAATAAATATTATTATTCATAAAATAAATCTAAATAAATAAATTTTAAAATTATTTATTTGATAAAAAATATAAAAAAAAGAATATTTTTTAATAATATTTAATAATCCATAACCTCTGTAATATTCTCTTCAACCTAAATCAATATTTTTTTTTAAATTATAACTATAATTTAAATATATCTTACTTAAACCATATGTTGATAAACTTGGTATAAATCACATATTTGATAAAAATATTCTTAACTTATAAGTTAATAAAAATTTATTTCTAGAATAAAAACCTATATTTCTAATTAATAGACCTATAAAAAATCCAATAATTCTAACATAAATTACTATAAATTTTATATTAAATGATATATAAATTATATAAGGATAATTATAAATTAATCAATTTATTATTCTACCTGAAATAACTCTTATCATTAATAAAATTATTATTCTTTTTAATATTTTATAATCTTCATCATAAATATTATAAATTCTTAATAAATTAAAATCATTTACTATTAAATATATTAATAAACGGATAGTATAAAATATTGTTATTCCAGTTGAAACATAATATAAAAAAAAAATTAATAAATTTAAATTACTTATTATAACTATTTCTAAAATTAAATCCTTAGAGTAAAATCCAGCTAAAAAAGGAATTCCACATAAAGCTAAATTTGAAATATTTAAACATAATGAAGTTATTGGAATATAATATCTTAAACCTCCTATAAAACGAATATCTTGATTATTATTTATTATATGAATAATTATACCAGCACATATAAATAATAATGCTTTAAATATAGCATGTGTTAATAAATGATAAAAAGCTAAATCATTAAATCCTATACTTAAAATTCTTATTATTAATCCTAACTGTCTTAATGTAGATAAAGCAATAATTTTTTTTATATCAAATTCATAATTAGCAGAAATACCAGCCATAAATATAGTTAAACCTGATAATAATAATAATACTTTAATAAAAAATATATTTATTAATAAAACATTAAATCGAATTAATAAATATACACCTGCTGTAACTAAAGTTGAAGAATGAACTAAAGCAGAAACAGGAGTAGGTGCTGCTATAGCAGCAGGTAATCATGAACTAAAAGGAATTTGAGCTCTTTTAGTTATAGCAGCAATAATAATTATAGTTCTAATATAAATTATAGAATAATCATTATATATAAATTCCAAATAAAAAATATAATTTCATCTACCATAATTTAATATTCAACAAACAACTATTAAAATTATAACATCACCAATACGATTAGATAAAGCAGTTAATATTCCTGCATTATAAGATTTAATATTTTGATAATAAATTACTAAACAATAAGAAATTAAACCTAATCCATCTCAACCTAAAAAAATTCTAATAATATTTGGTCTAATAATTAATAAAATTATAGAAAAAACAAATATTAAAACTAAAATAATAAAACGAAATAAATTTAATTCTGATGATATATATCTTATTCTATAATAAATTACTGAAGATGAAATTAAACAAACAAATATTATAAAAAATAAAGATATTCAATCTAATAAAATAGACATAACAATATTTACTGAATTAAAAGAAATAACTTCTCATTCTAAAAAAACTCTAATATTATTTATAATAAAATAAATACCAAAAAAAAAATTTAATAATATAAAAAAAAATAAAAAAAAAAATCTAATAAAACAAATATTATATTTTTGTATAATTTACAATGAATTTATTCATATTTTTGACTCCACAAATCAATATTTTTTTTAAATTATGTAAATATAAACATAATATAAAATAATCTATTTTTAAAATTATTAAATTTAATGGTAATCAATGTAAAAATAATATTAAATATTCACGAGATACTCCTCTATAAAATCTTATCACACTTAAATTTAATTTTCCATGCTGAGTATATGAATATAAATATAATCTATAACCTGCTCTAAAAAATGAAATTAATATTAATATTATTATAGAAAATTTTGATCATCTTATTAATCTAATAATTAAACTTATTTCACCTATTAAATTTATAGATGGAGGTGCTGCTATATTAGAAGAAGATAATAAAAATCATCATAATCTTATTGATGGTATAAAATTTATTATTCCTTTATTTAAAAATAATCTTCGTCTATTTAATCGTTCATAATTAATATTTGATAGGCAAAATATTCCAGAAGAACATAATCCATGTCCAATTATTAAAATATAAGAACCTAAAAACCCTCAATAATTTATTGTTATAATACCACCAATAACTAATCTTATATGTGCAACTGATGAATAAGCAATTAAAGATTTAATATCAAATTGACAAAAACATTTTATTCTAATATAAACCCCACCTACTAATCTAATAATAATTCAAATATAATTAAATTTTATATTAACTTTTTGTAAAATAATTATAACTCGTATTATTCCATAACCTCCTAATTTTAATATTACACCAGCTAAAATTATTGATCCTGAAATTGGTGCTTCAACATGAGCTTTTGGTAATCATAAATGAACAAAATATATAGGTATTTTTACTAAAAAAGCTAAAATTATTCTAAGATATAAATAAATATAATTAAAATCATAAAATTTTAATATATACATTATTAAACAATTAATTTTATTATTTAAAAAAAAAATTCCTATTAATAAAGGTAATGATATAAATAAAGTATAAAATAATAAATATATTCCAGCTTGAATTCGTTCAGGTTGATATCCTCATCCAATAATTAATAATAATGTAGGAATTAATCTACCCTCAAAAAATAAGTAAAATATAAATAAATTTATTATTCTAAAAGTTAAATATAATATAATTAATAAAAATATAATATTTAATAAAAAATAAGAAATATATAAATTATTTTTGTATAAATTTTCTCTTGCTATAATTATTAAACAACAAATTCAAATTCTTAATAAAATTAAACCAAATGATAATAAATCTATTCTTATTATATATCTTAAATTAGTAAAATTATAAATATTTAATGAAATATTTATAAATAAAAATATAAATAAAAATAATATTATTTGAACCATTCAAAAAATTTTTATTTGAAAACATAAAGGTGTTAAAAATATTATAAATATTAAAAATTTTATCATTAAATTAAATTAAATCTTTGAAAATAATCATTTCCATGAGTACGAATTATTGAAACTAAAATTGATAAACCTAAAGCTCCTTCACAAACTGTTAAAACTAAAAAAATTATTAATATATATATATTTAATATAATTATTATTAAATAAAATAATATAAAAAAATATATTCTTAAAACAATAAATTCTAATCTCATTAAAGTAATTAATAAATGTTTTTTTTTTGAAACAAAAATTATATTTCCAATAATAAATATATAAATTATAATTATAATTATATAAATTAACATTAATTATATATATATATATATATATATATATATATATATGTTTTTATAGTTTATTTAAAACATTGGTCTTGTAAATCAAAATTAAGAATTTTTCTTTAAAAACTTCAAAGAAAAAGAATTTCCTTATCAATAATCTCCAAAATTATTATTTTTTTTAAACTATTCTTTGATATAACTAAAATATTTTTATCTTTTATATTAATTTTTATTTCATCTATTATATTTTTTATTAATCATCCATTATCAATAGGAATATTAATTTTATTCCAAACACTTTTATTATGTTTAATTTCAGGAATATTAATTAATACATATTGATTTTCTTATATTTTATTTCTTACATTTTCTGGAGGTTTATTAGTACTATTTATTTATGTATCTAGAATTGCTTCAAATGAACTATTTAAAATTTCAATTAAAAATAAATTAATTATAATATTTTATTTTTTTATTATTTTTTTATTATCATTATTATTAATAAATAATTTATATTGAATTAATATAATAATTAATGAAGAAATAATAACATTTTTTAATTTATTTTCTAAATTAAATTATAATAATATTAATTTAACTAAATTATATAATGAACAAACCTATTTAATAATAATAATAATAATTATTTATTTATTTATTACATTAATTGCAATTGTTAAAATTACTAATATTTTTTTTGGTCCTTTACGATCAATTAATTAACTAATGTTAAATTCATTTAAATCATTACGAAAAAATCATCCATTAATTAAAATTATTAATGGATCATTAGTTGATTTACCTAGACCTTCTAATATTTCATCATGATGAAATTTTGGATCATTATTAGCATTATGTTTAATTATTCAAATTATTACAGGTTTATTTCTTACAATATATTATTCAGCTAATATTAATTTAGCTTTTTTTAGAGTAAATTATATTTGTCGAGATGTAAATTATGGTTGATTAATTCGAACTCTTCATGCTAATGGAGCTTCATTTTTTTTTATCTGTATTTACTTTCATATTGGACGAGGAATTTATTATGAATCTTTTAATTTAATATATACATGAATAATTGGTGTTATTATTTTATTTGTTTTAATAGCAACAGCATTTATAGGATATGTTTTACCATGAGGTCAAATATCATTTTGAGGAGCAACAGTAATTACTAATTTACTTTCAGCTATTCCTTATTTAGGAAATATATTAGTAAGTTGAATTTGAGGGGGATTTGCAGTTGATAATGCTACATTAACACGATTTTATACATTCCATTTTTTATTACCTTTTATTGTATTAATATTAACTATAATTCATTTATTATTTTTACATCAAACAGGTTCTAATAATCCTTTAGGTATTAATAGTAATCTAGATAAAATTCCATTTCATCCATTTTTTACTTTTAAAGATTTAATTGGATTTATTATCTTATTATTTTTATTAATTATATTAACATTAACTAATCCTTATTTATTAGGAGATCCAGATAATTTTATTCCAGCAAATCCTTTAATTACCCCAATTCATATTCAACCTGAATGATATTTTTTATTTGCTTATGCAATTTTACGATCTATTCCAAATAAATTAGGAGGAGTTATTGCTTTAGTACTTTCAATTTTAATTTTAATTATTTTACCTTTTACATTTAATAAAAAAATTCAAGGAATTCAATTTTATCCTATTAATCAATTTATATTTTGAATTTTAATTTCAACAATTATTTTATTAACATGAATTGGTGCACGACCTGTTGAAGATCCTTATATTATTACTGGACAAATTTTAACATTAATTTATTTCTCATATTTTATTATTATACCTTTTATTAATTATTATTGAGATAAAATAATTTTTTAATTAATGAGCTTGTTTAAGCATTTGTTTTGAAAACTTAAGAAAGAATTTATTATTCTATTAATTTATACTAATTAATTTTTATATTATATTAAAAAAATTTTAACTCCAATAAATAATAATAAATAATTTAATGAAATTGGTAAATATCTTTTTCAACATAAATATATTAATTTATCATAACGATAACGTGGCAATGTACCACGAATTCAAATAAATATAAATGAAATAAATGTCATCTTTAAATAAAAATTTAAATTTAAATCATATCCACCTAAAAATATTAAAACAAAAATTATTCTTATAAATAAAATTATTGAATATTCTGCTAAAAAAATTAAAGCAAATCCTCCTCTTCTATATTCAATATTAAATCCAGAAACTAATTCTCTTTCACCTTCAGCAAAATCAAATGGAGTTCGATTAGTTTCTGCTATTAATGATGATAAAAAACATATTCTTAATGGAAATATAAAAAAAATAAATCAAATTAAATTTTGATATTCACTAAATTTTATTATATTAAATCTTATAATTATAAGTAATCTAGATATTATAATTAAAGCTAATCTAACTTCATAAGAAATAGTTTGAGCTACAGCACGTAAACCCCCTAATAAAGAATAATTTGAATTAGAAGATCAACCAGCAATTAATAATACATATACCCCTAATCTAATACAACTTAAAAAATATAAAATTCCTAAATCAAAAGAAATTATATTAAAATAATAAGGAATTAATAATCATACTATTAATGATAAAATAAAACCAATAATAGGAGATAAATAATAAAATAAATAATTTGATGAATTTAAATAAATTATTTCTTTAGTAAATAATTTAATACCATCAGAAAAAGGTTGTAATATACCTAAAAATCCTAATTTATTAGGACCTTTTCGAATTTGTATGTATCTTAAAACTTTTCGTTCTAATAAAGTTAAAAAAGCTAAACTAATTATTACACCAATAATTAAAATTAAAATTCCAATAATAATATTAATTAAATCTATACTTATTATCATTTACTATATATATAATATAATTATATATAAATGATTTCTAAAATCAACACATTTATCTGTCAAAATAGTTATATATATATATATATATACTATTATTATTAATATTCTTTTTATAAAATTATTTTAAATATTTGATCCTTTCGTACTAAAATATTTTATTTTATTAAAGATAGAAACCAACCTGGCTTACACCGGTTTGAACTCAGATCATGTAAGATTTTAATGATCGAACAGATCAAAAATTTAAACTTTTGCATTTAATTTTTATCTTAATCCAACATCGAGGTCGCAAACTTTTTTTTTTATTTGTACTAAAAAAAAATATTACGCTGTTATCCCTAAGGTAATTTTTTCTTATAATCATTATTTATGGATCATTTATTCATTTATCTTTGTTTATTTTTAAAAAAAGTTTTATTAATTTTTTTATCACCCCAACAAAATATTTAATTATAAATTATATTAAAATTTTATATAAATATAATTTATAAATAAATATAAAACTCTATAGGGTCTTCTCGTCTTTTAAAATTATTTTAGCTTTTTAACTAAAAAATTAAATTCTATAATTAAATAAGAGACAGTTTATATTTCATCTAATCCTTCATACAAGTCTTCAATTAAAAGACTAATGATTATGCTACCTTTGTACAGTCAAAATACTGCAGCCCTTTAATATAAATCAGTGGGCAGACTGGACTTTAAATTATTATTCAAAAAGACATGTTTTTGATAAACAGGTGAATATAAATTTTTGCCGAATTCCTTTTATTTATTTTTCATAAATTTTCTTTATTATTATTATTTTATACTAATTTTATCATTATTTCTAATAATTTTTTATTAATTATTATATTTTTATAAAAATTTAAATTTTTATAAATTTTATTTTTAATAAAATTTTTTATAATAAATTTTAATTTTTAAACAATTTAAATTTTAAAAATTTTAATTTTAATTTATTTTATTATAAAAATTTAATTTAAAGCTTATCCCTTAAACTATAAAATTTATTTTTTTTTTATATAATATAATTATACAAAAAATAAATAAATTTAAAATTAAATTTTTTTCTAAAATAACTAGATATTTTTGAAAACGAATAACATTTCATTTCTAATTAATTATTTAAAATAATTATTCAACATTAAATTTATTAATTAATTAACTCTTTCAAATTCGAGATATTTATTTAATTAAATTATATTTAATAAACTCTGATACACAAGATACAATAATTTAAATTTACTTTTTATAAAATTTATTTTCAATTATTTCAAATTTCTATTATTATACTAATTCACTATAAAAATTTTTATTTTTTCTATTAAAATACTTTAACCCCCATTATTTATTTTAATATTAAAATTATTTTTATTATTTTTTTTTATTTTTAATTTTTATTTTATTAAATTAATTATATTATAATATCTTTTCAATGTAAATGAAATACTTTAATTAAGCTATAATTTAATCTTTCTAGAAACACTTTCCAGTACATCTACTTTGTTACGACTTATTCCAATTTTTAAATGAAAGCGACGGGCAATATGTACATATTTTAATTTTTAATCATTTTATTTAATTAAATAAAATTACATTTAAATCCACTTTCATATTATTTTTACAAATAAAAATTCATTTAAATAAATTTATTGTAATCCATCATATTCTTAATTATTTTCTACATCTTGATCTGAATTAATTTTTAATTATAAATTTAAAATATTATTATTATTTAAAAATATTTTTTTAACAACGATATATAAAATTATAAATTAAGTAAATTTAATCGTGGATTATCAATTATTAGACAGATTCCTCTAAATGAACTAAAATACCGCCAAATTATTTAAGTTTCAATAAATAATTATTTACTATTTTAGTATTATTTTTTTAATTTTTAATAATAGGGTATCTAATCCTAGTTTTTTATTAAATTTATTAAATCATAATTTATAAATAAAATTTTATTAAATTAAAATTTCACTTAATAATTTAACTTTTATTTTAAATATAATATTTATTTATTATATACTGAAAAATTTTAATTAAATTTTTGTATAACCGCAACTGCTGGCACAAAATTTGTTATTTATTTAAATATTAATAAATCTTAATTTCTTAAATAATTTAAAATTAATTACTACATAAATTATTATTATTAAAATAATTAAAAATTTATACTAAAATTTGTATGTAAAATAAATTTAAAATAAAATAATTAAACTATAAAAATTTTTTTTTATATATACATTATTTTATATAGAATTTTTTTTTTTTTTTTTTTCTATTATATTTAATATGATTATAAAATATTTATTATTTTTCTCTTTCCTCTTTTCTAATAACTTATTGAAAATTTATATCATGATAAATCCTATAATACACAAATTAAATAACTAAATATTATTTTATTTTATATTAATAAAATTATAATTTAATTAATTTTTTATTTTAATATAAATAAATTTTAATTAAATTATAAATATAATAATATATTAAATATTTAATATTATATATATATATATATATTTTAATTAAATAATTTTCATTTAAATTGATTATTAAACCGTTTTTAATAATTTTTTATATAAAAAAAAA